TGAAGTATGTGTTCGCGTATGTCCTATAGATCTACCCGTTGTTGATTGGAAATTGGAAACTGATATTAGAAAGAAACGATTGCTTAATTACAGTATTGATTTCGGAATATGTATATTTTGTGGTAATTGCGTTGAGTATTGTCCAACAAATTGTTTATCAATGACTGAAGAATATGAACTTTCTACTTATGATCGTCACGAATTGAATTATAATCAAATTGCTTTGGGTCGGTTACCAATGTCAATAATTGACGATTACACAATTCGAACAATTTTAGATTTGCCTGAAATAAAAACTTAAGAATTCATTTTGATCGAAAAGAATGAAGGTTTTTGTTTGGTGAATAACTACAATTATATTCATAATTATATTGATTAGGGGGCGAGAATTTTGTTTGAATTGAATTTATATTTGAATTTATATTCATATTCTTTGAATTTATATTCATATTCAAAATAGATTTCTTTTCTATAGTCCATATTGATGATTTGAAAATAGATAGACTCAAATTACTCTTTCGAGAGATTAGGCCAATAACAATATCTACATCAATCCATATCCATGAAAATGGAATTTTTCAAATTTAATAATTAAGAACTATTATAAAAGTAGAGTTACTTCTTTTTTCCTGACCGGGTCAATAAAGTTATGCAAGATTTTGATTTATTTATCTCTTATTTTATATATAATGGATTTACCTGGACTAATACATGATTTTCTTTTAGTCTTTCTGGGATTGGGTCTTATATTAGGGGGGCTGGGAGTAGTATTACTTGCCAATCCCATTTATTCTGCCTTTTCGTTGGGATTGGTTTTTGTTTGTATATCGTTATTCTATATTCTATCTAACTCCCATTTTGTAGCTGCTGCGCAGCTCCTTATTTATGTAGGAGCCATAAATGTTTTAATCATTTTTGCTGTGATGTTCATAAATGGTTCAGAATATTCCAAAGATTTCCATCTTTGGACCGTGGGAGATGGAGTAACTTCCGTGGTCTGTACAAGTCTTTTTGTTTCACTAATTGCTACTATTCCAGATACGTCATGGTACGGGATTATTTGGACTACAAAAGCAAACCAGATTATAGAGCAAGATCTGATAAGTAATAGTCAACAAATTGGGATTCATTTATCAACAGATTTTTTTATTCCGTTTGAATTCATTTCAATAATTCTTTTAGTTGCGTTAATCGGCGCAATTGCTGTAGCTCGTCAATAATAACTCTTTAGAACTGGAAAAACCTTGTTATGAGCTATCACATGTATTTCCTTTTTTCTATTTGACTTTGTATATAAAATATAAATTCTTTATTAGTTCAATCTATTCCCAATATATTCCTTTATTACATTACTCGCTATATTCTAGTCAATCCGATTGGTTAAATTGTTGTTCATATTGAAATGAATCGAGATTGATAAGGAGTTGGTTAATGATGCTCGAACATGTACTTGTTTTGAGTGCCTATTTATTTTCTGTTGGTCTATATGGATTGATTACAAGTCGAAATATGGTTAGGGCTCTTATGTGTCTTGAACTTATATTAAATGCGGTTAATCTCAATTTTGTAACATTTTCTGATTTTTTTGATAATCGTCAATTAAAAGGAGCCATTTTTTCTATTTTTGTTATAGCTATTGCAGCTGCTGAAGCCGCTATTGGACTTGCTATTGTTTCATCAATTTATCGTAACAGAAAATCAACTCGTATAAATCAATCGAATTTATTGAATAAGTAATATTATCATAGAAATTCAAATTTTTATAATATAAATTAATTCAAATTAGCAGGTCTATAACGTAAGATATGATCATGTTATCATTATCACAAAGATAAGAAATCAAAGTATTTTGGCACTGTCAATCCAGAAATAGATTAAAAAAAAACTCGGGGAACTCATCGATTCATCTAGTACTAGTATTGAAATATATAATTCATTTATCCATTTACTAGATTGAAACCTTCTCACGTTCAAAAATGGATAGATCCAATGTCGCATTCAGTAAAGATTTATGATACATGTATCGGGTGTACTCAATGTGTCCGAGCCTGTCCTACGGATGTATTAGAAATGATACCTTGGGACGGATGTAAAGCCAAACAAATAGCTTCTGCTCCAAGAACAGAGGATTGTGTCGGTTGTAAGAGATGTGAATCCGCCTGCCCAACAGATTTCTTGAGTGTTCGAGTTTATTTATGGCATGAAACAACCCGCAGCATGGGTATAGCTTATTAATACATTACAGAAACCCCTACTTGAGTCCATTTTTTTTTACCGCCAAAACCTGTGCTCAAAAATCTCTTATTTTGGGGCACAGGTTTTTCTGGTCCAAGTGTATCTTGTCTTTACCACGAACAAATTTCCTTGGTTAACAATAATTGTAGTTTTACCAATATTTGCAGGTTCCTTAATTTTCTTTCTTCCCCATAAAGGAAATAGGGTAATTAGGTGGTATACTATATGTATATGCATGTTAGAACTTCTTCTAACAACCTATGCATTCTGTTATCATTTCCAATTGGACGATCCATTAATCCAACTAGTAGAGGACTATAAATGGATCAATTTTTTTGATTTCCGTTGGAAATTAGGAATAGATGGACTGTCTATAGGACCCGTTTTATTAACAGGATTTATCACTACTTTAGCTACTTTAGCAGCCTGGCCTGTTACTCGGGATTCTCGATTATTTCATTTCTTGATGTTAGCAATGTACAGTGGTCAAATAGGATCATTTTCTTCTCGGGACCTTTTACTTTTTTTCATCATGTGGGAATTAGAATTAATTCCGGTTTATCTACTTCTATCCATGTGGGGAGGAAAGAAACGTCTCTACTCAGCCACAAAATTTATTTTGTACACGGCGGGGGGTTCCATTTTTCTCTTAATGGGAGTTCTGGGTGTCGGTTTATATGGTTCTAATGAACCAACATTAAATTTTGAAACATCAGTTAATCAGTCGTATCCTGTGGCTTTGGAAATCATATTCTATATTGGATTTTTTATTGCTTTTGCTGTCAAATTGCCGATTCTACCCCTACATACATGGTTACCAGATACCCACGGAGAGGCGCATTACAGTACTTGTATGCTTCTAGCCGGAATTTTATTAAAAATGGGAGCGTATGGATTGATTCGGATTAATATGGAATTATTACCACACGCTCATTCTATATTTTCTCCTTGGTTGATGATAGTAGGCACAATACAAATAATCTATGCAGCTTCAACATCTCCCGGCCAACGTAATTTAAAAAAAAGAATAGCCTATTCCTCCGTATCTCATATGGGTTTCATACTTATAGGAATTGCTTCGATAACCGATACGGGACTCAATGGAGCTATTTTACAAATAATATCTCATGGCTTTATTGGTGCTGCACTTTTTTTCTTGGCAGGAACGAGTTATGATAGAATACGTCTTGTTTATCTCGATGAAATGGGTGGAGTAGCTATCCCCATGCCAAAAATCTTTACAATGTTCAGTAGCTTTTCCATGGCTTCCCTTGCATTACCGGGTATGAGCGGTTTTGTTGCAGAAGTGCTAGTCTTTTTAGGAATAATTACCAGCCAAAAATATCTTTTAATGCCCAAAATTGCCATCACTTTTGTAATGGCAATTGGAATGATATTAACTCCTATTTATTTATTATCTATGTCACGCCAGATATTCTATGGATACAAGTTATTTAATACTCCAAACTCTTATGTTTTTGATTCTGGACCGCGCGAGTTATTTGTTTCCATCTCCATTTTTCTACCTGTAATAGGTATTGGTATGTACCCCGATTTTGTTCTTTCACTATCAGTTGACAAGGTTGAAGGTATTCTATCTAATTATTTTTATAGATAGTTTTGTTTTCTTAAAAAAAAAGAAGGATTTTGATTCTCTTAAATTTTAAATAAAGTCAAAACAAAATATGAATTTCAATTTTTACCCAATGTACTTGGTCTTTGCGAGAACCGCGTGAATCACTATACTACTTGATTCACATGGTTCTCGCCGGTTGAGACAAGATTTTTATATACACCGTATTGCATTCTGTTTGTATTCTTAAGAACTTTTCTTGAATTTAACTATAGGTTAACGTAAATGAACCATAACTATGTAACCCTATTCCTAATAGATTGACCCCAAAATAGCATATCCAAATTATAAGAAAGCCTAGAGTCGCCACAATTGCGGAATTTGCTCCTTGCAAATTTTTCTTTGTTCGAGTATGCAAATAAATTGCGAATACGATCCAAGTAATAAAGGCCCAAGTTTCCTTTGGATCCCAACTCCAATATGATCCCCACGCTTCATTAGCCCATACTGCTCCTGAAAGAATACCTATGGTTAAAAAGATAAATCCTAGGCTAATCACACGATAACTCCAATAATCCAATTGTTGAATAAATTGGGCCTTGTAATAATTCTTATCAGAAAAAAAATAAGTTTTTTGAAAAAGATTGTTTCTTTCATTCTTGTATTGGATTTCGCCAAATGAAAACGCCTCATTTAATTTTAATAAATTCTTACTTTTAGAACTATAAAAAATCTTTCTAAATGTAATGACTAGAAGTGCTACTGATAATAATGATCCACAAAGAAGAGACGCATAGCTCAATATCATCATACTTACGTGCATTATTAACCACTCCGATTGTAGAGCAGGTACTAATATTGTAGGTTTGTGTATTTCATTTAAAAGACCCGAAGTAGCAAAGCCTTGGGTAAAAATAGTACTTGAGGCAGTTATTGTGGTTAAATCATTTTTTCTTATTTTGAAATAAGGCACTATATGAATAAGGGAGAAACTCCATGAAAGAAAAATTAATGATTCATATAAATCACTTAGTGGGAAATGGCCTGAATAAATCCAACGGGTGATTAATAATCCTGTTAGACATAAAAAAGTAGCTATCATCCCCTTTTCTGACGAATCATATGGTTTTATGCTTTCATTGCCCAATAAGGTTATCAAATGAAGTGTAATTACAATTGAAACAATAGAAAAAGAAATATGAGTTAATATATGCTCTAAAGTTGAAAATATCATAAAAATGAAAAAGGGGAGGGAATCCCCTATATTAATTAATTTAATTAATAAATAGAAATGGGGAATTTAATTTATTTTTATTATAGGATCTATTGGATCTTTTTTAGAAGATGGCATGCCGCCACTCGGACTCGAACCGAGATGCTCTAGCACTGCTTCCTAAGAGCAGCGTGTCTACCGATTTCACCATAGCGGCTTGCTCGAACTCATAATACCCTATTTATATTCAATCGTCGAGATTGAACAAGGCAATTCAATCAAATAAGTTTTTTAGTAAAGATTCAAATTGATAAAAAAATGAGTTCAAAAGTCAATTTGAAGGTTAATTAGTTTTATTTTTTACTTTTATTGTCATGATTTCTGGTTTATCTGATTTCATAAATTTGAAACAAAAAATAAATCTTATCAATTAATTTAAAATATGTCTATTTTGTAATTTAAAATATGTCTATTTTGGATTACTCCAAATTGACACAATAATATTGCAACAATTCAGTTATTTTATTGATATTGATTGGGCTGAAAATAGGAGATATATAGAAAACTCATTCCATTCCATATAGTAAATCAATTAAGAAGTCAGAAAGTTATCCAAAAATTTTTTTTTTAACATGGAATCAATTAGTTTCAACACTTCATTAATTTGAACTAAAAATCTTATATATGGCCTTTCCGAGAAACATAAAAATTTTTCATTATTGTAAAGGTCGATGGGGAAAAGAAGACTCCCCACCACCAAAATTTGAGTGAAAATATACTAAAAATAAATAAAAAATTTTGTCTTTTTTTTTTTAGAATTAAGAAAACAGAAGAATTCTTTTATAAAATATAAAATGAAGGGTCTATTTCATATTGATTAGAATAGGGACTGCCAATTATTCATTTTATATTCACTTTGATATTAACAAATTACTGAGCCCATTTTTTGAGTCAAACCCATTCTGATTATTCCGATATTTTAGGACTTATTTGTTTGTCGTACAAAAAAACTTTTTGAATTCCCGGTAGAAAGAGATTTCCCTAATGACAAAGCTTTTAACGCCGCCCCATATCCTTTCCTTTTCCAAATATTTTTCCGAATACGCTTTTTTGATATCGAAGTACGTTTTTTTGGAACTGCCATTTAAAAGTTACTCATTGTTATAGTTGGATGTGAAAGACATCTATTGTTCAAAACGAATTCTTCTTTCTTATTCATTATCTAATCTATTTTTTATCTAAATAAGATTCTCTTTATATAAATAAGATTCTCTTTATAAAAAGAAATATAGATATGTCAAAGATCCGTGAAAATTTGATCAAAAATGACTCGAACTAACAATAAAAAAATTTTGATTCCATACACTATTCGTAAAACCAAAAATTTTTGGTTTGGAACTTTTAGTTCTCGTTGTTTATCTCTCAAAGTTATATCTTTAGAATCTGCTAAATCAAACTTAATAAAATAAATAAAGAACCTACTTAATAACTTAATAAAATAAATAAAGAACCTAAAAGACCTTTATTTTCCTCATTCTATACTTTATTTACATGTAATAAAATACCTCAAAGGATTGTAAACTTTGTTAAGTCTTTTTTAGTCAAACTTGATAAAAAATACACCTAATTTGATTGAAATAGAAAACAATCAATCCCATAATGAATTAGTTAATGAGTTTAAATAAACTAATGAAAATCAAGAGTTTTGATTAGACCGATGCCCTTAGTTAATCCTATAATTCATATCAAGATAAAGTACTCTTTTTAGCCTAAATTTGCTATATTTTCATTTTACTATTATAAGTATTCGTTTTTATATGTCACTTAATCATATCATTTGACCAACAGTAACTTCTTGTTTTGAATATTTGAACGATTTTAAAAAGACTCAGAATAAATATTAATATAAAAGTATTCAATAAGTTAGTGCATATCTTGATTTTTTATTGACTTTTTTCGAAAGAGGTAAAATCCGGTGAATCGGAAACAATTAATTAAGAATAAAAAACTTTTTTTATGGAACAGACATATCAATATGCGTGGATAATACCTTTTCTTCCACTTCCAGTTCCTATGTTAATAGGGTTGGGACTTCTTCTTTTTCCGACGGCAACAAAAAGTCTTCGTCGTATGTGGGCTTTTCAGAGCGTTTTATTGTTAAGTATAGTCATGATTTTTTCTATGAATCTGTCTATTCAGCAAATAAATAGCAGTTCTGTCTATCAATATGTATGGTCTTGGATTATAAATAATGATTTTTCTTTAGAATTCGGATACTTGATCGATCCACTTACTTCTATTATGTCAATATTAATCACTACTGTTGGAATTATGGTTCTGATTTATAGTGATAATTATATGTCTCATGATCACGGATATTTGAGATTTTTTGCTTATATGAGTTTTTTCAGTACTTCCATGTTGGGATTAGTGACTAGTTCAAATTTGATACAAATTTATATTTTTTGGGAATTGGTTG